ATACTTATTAGGTTAGGTCTTAGGCCTCACACCAATTGCGAAATATTTCGTTTGTTGAAACGTTTCTTAGTAAGGGGTTTCCCTTGTACTAAGGGTGGTAATGGGAAGGAAGAAAGCGATCGGATCCGTGAATTCCTCATCCTCAAATAAGCCCTTCCCGGGGTATTGTCTCATAAGTAATTGTTAGGATTAAAGTGTTGATATAATTAGAAGAAGCAAACGGCAAGTCCAAGTTAATAAAATAAACTAAGACTAAGAAAGAAGCGCATAACGTACGTTTTCACATTTCTAATTTTAGGATTAAATTAAACAAAAGGATTTGCAAATAAAAGTGCTAATGCCACGACCAGTCCGTAAATTGTTAAAGCTTCCATAAAAGCTAGACTAAGCAATAAAGTACCTCGTATTTTACCTTCCGCTTCTGGTTGTCTCGCAATACCTTCTACAGCTTGGCCCGCAGCAGTACCTTGGCCAACTCCAGGTCCAATGGAAGCAAGCCCTACGGCCAATCCAGCAGCAATAACGGAAGCGGCAGAAATCAGTGGATTCATAGTAAGTTCCTCGTACAAAAAAAATAAATGGTTAATGATACAATCAACCAATGCATTATTACTTATTTTATCACTACGATCTATCGGGTCAAAGTAATTAAAAACTCTGAATTGAAATTCTAATATTAGTGAATCGTCAGAATGACTTCGATATCTCTTTTTTTTTTTTTTCCACCCATGATCAAAACTTTGTAAACTCATATGCATATAGTTCTACTTATTGCATTTCTTAGTTTCGAACCATTCTTTCATTCAATTCTTCGTTCTTTACTTACTTTCTATATCCGTACGTTCATCTGTTTTTTCATTCAATCTACAATTACAGACGAAAGAGAAAGACTTATATTGTATTGTAATCCATCTAAACGAAATGCAGTGTGGTTAAAAAAAAATATAAAGAATCAACATTCAATATAGTAATAATAAATAGTATTATAGTAATAATATAAATATATAAATAGATATTAATAATATACTGGGTAAAGAAATAGGAATAAAATATAAAAATATATAATATATAGTCCATTTAGGGATAATCCCTATATAACTAGTAAATATCTAATATCACATATACATTTGTTTCTTCCATAATGTAAACCACCTGCATTTTATTTTTATATTGAATTGGATTTTAGAATCATTCTTCGAAACATATGGTTAGACTTATAGACATTACATATATCTAGTTTGACTTGACCCCCTAACCCATATTTTTCCAATTCCGTAATATCGTCTGTCTTCCCTCCTACGAGATTAGGTCATCCATACATATATAGATACAAATATCTATGTATTATGTTGCCCAACCAAGTGCGTATTTGGAATCATGCATGACTTCGGGTAAGTGAAAAAACTATTAAAAAAGCTAATCAATGATGACCCTCCATGGATTCACCTATATAAGCCGCGGCTAAAGTTGCAAAAATAAGAGCTTGAATACCGCTTGTAAATAATCCAAGAAACATAACGGGGATAGGAACTACTGAAGGTACTAAAGAAACAAGAACAACAACTACTAATTCATCAGCCAATATATTCCCGAAAAGTCGAAAACTAAGAGATAAAGGTTTTGTAAAATCTTCTAGGATGTTAATTGGTAAAAGTATTGGAGTTGGTTGGATGTATTTCCCAAAATACCCCAATCCTTTTTTGGTAAGACCCGCATAAAAATATGCCACTGACGTGAGTAAAGCTAAAGCAACAGTAGTATTTATATCATTCGTGGGCGCAGCTAACTCCCCATGAGGTAACTGTATAATTTTCCAAGGTAAAAGAGCACCTGACCAGTTAGAAACAAAAATAAATAGGAACATAGTTCCAATAAAGGGAACCCAAGGGCCATATTCTTCTCCAATCTGAGTTTTACTCAAATCTCGAATAAATTCAAGGACATATTCGAAGAAATTCTGACCGTCGGTCGGAATTGTTTGTGGATTCCGAACTGCTATGATGACTGAACCTAATAAGATAGCAATTACGACCCAAGAAGTGATAAGTACTTGGGCATGGATTTGTAAACCTCCTATTTGCCAATATAAATGTTGGCCTACTTCTACACCCGATATATCGTATAACCCATTGAGTATTTTAATGGAACATGGTATAGCATTCATATTGTCCTCTGATATAAATCGAACTTAAAAAATTATTTTGATTCAACCATCTCTTTTTCAACTCACCAACATTAATCATCTTTATAATACAAATTGAATTTAGGATACCAATAAATTTAAATTTTAGGATACTAAAAAATCACATAACATAATATAAATATCCCCATTTTTATCTCTATCTCTTTTTGAAGTTCAAGAATAGTAACCGATCCAATAAATCGATCGAGTTCCCAAACAATTAATTAATTTTATTATTCTTAATCATAATCAACGATTTCTTATATAGCTATAACGACCCTCGCAAATTGCGAATACTAATTTGTTAAGAATGAATCGAATTGAAGCTATAGCATCATCGTTAGCTGGAATCGAAATATCTGCGAGATCCGGGTCACAATTTGTATCAATTAAACAAATAGTAGGAATCCCTAAAATGACACATTCTCGAAGAGCCGTATATTCTTCTTGCTGATCAACGATGATTACAATATCGGGTAACCCCGTCATATATTTGATCCCACCCAAATATGTTTGCAAGGTAGATAATTTTCTCTTCAACATTGCTGCATCTCTTTTGGAAAGATGGTTGAGTTTCCCCATCTTTTGTTCTGCTCTTAAGTCCCTGAACTTATTAAGTCTCGTTTCCGTAGTGGACCAGTTCGTTAACATACCACCAAGCCACTTTTTATTAACATAATGACACCGAGCCCCTATAGCAGCTGATGCTACTAAATCCGCTACTTTATTTTTGGTACCAACCATTAAAAAGGTTTTTCCACTACTTGCTGCATTAAAAACTAAATCACAGGCTTCTGATAAAAAACGAGCAGTTCTCGTAAGATTTATAATATGAATACCTTTACGCTTTGCAGAGATGTAAGGGGCCATTCTAGGATTCCATTTTCGAGTACCATGACCAAAGTGCACTCCCGCTTCCATCATTTCTCCTAAATTGATGTTCCAATATCTTTTTATCATTTTTCCCCGCATTTCCCCACACTTCCTCTTTTTTTTTTTTATTAAAAAAAAAGCGACAAGGTACCCTGAAATAAATAATTGTTCCGACGGAACCTTCTACCGTGGATTGACCCTTGATATATAGCCCAAACCATTAATTTCTTTTAATTACTTATTTTTTTATTACTAAATTAATATAAATAATTGGACCAACCTAACCAAATAGTTAAAGTAAAAAGAATGAATCTCTTCTTAGGAAAATCGCATAAATGGTTGTTGTGATGTCCCATGAAAATTGTTTGGAGCACATAATTCTCTATGGTATAACAAAATATCTCCCATTTCCAACTCGAATAAATTTTTCCTTTTGATTTCCAAATAAATATTTTTGTTTTCCCTTGAATGATGTACTAATTTTTTGAATCCAGTACCAACAGGAATAAGCCCCCCCAGAACAACGTTCTCTTTCAGTCCTTTCAACCAATCAATACGACCTCGTAAAGCGGCTTTTGCTAAAACTCGAGCGGTTTCTTGAAAACTCGCTTCGGATATGAAACTTTGAGTATTCAGGGATGTCCTCGTTATTCCCAATAAGATTGCCCGATAATTGATCGCTTCGTCTAAAGCACGTCCCGCTCGTTCCGCTCGCAACAATCCGATTAATTCTCCGGGTGAAAAAACATTAGACATTCCATCTTCTGAAACCAACACTTTTGATGTTATTTGACGTACAATGATCTCTATATGTCTATTATGGATCTGTACTCCCTGAGATCGATAAACCTTTTGAATTTTATTAACCAAAGAGATACGACTCTGGGCTATGGTTAGCTCAGCTCCAATCAAGAATCCCCAGGGGATTCCAAGAATTCTTGGTATACGTTCGTTCCAACTTTCGACTCTCTTTTCGAGGTTCATCGATATTGAATCAATTGAACGCACTTCTAAGACCTGTTCTACTTTTGGAAGACCCTGCGTTATGTCACCAGATCTTGATTTTTCATATATAAATGTAACTAGTGTCTTTCCTTCATAAAGGATTTCTCCATAATGACCATGAACTGTTGCTCCTGGGGTAGCCAAATAGGGCTTAGCCGATCTTATAACTAAGGAGTCAACATGAACAATTAAAATTTGACCAGATTTTTTTATGTGTGGCCCATATTTGAATAAACATGCATTTTCACAAATAAATTGCCCAAGGCAAATTATTGTGGATGTCTCTTCACCAGAATCGTGATGAAGAAAACAACAATTTAAATGGAATGGATTCAAAATTATATTACTGCATGAATTGGGATTATAAATTCTTCTATTTTCATCCATTAAACAATATTTAAGTACTTGAAGTACTTTAAAAGTCTGTTTAAAATTGTTAAGTAGTAAATATTTCTTTAACGAGATTTGATTATGAGTTAATAAATGGTAAGATGAATAAAAATTCGTTATTTTAGGTACAATAGTACCTAAGGGACCCAACAAATACCTAATTGGGATTAGGGGATCCAATTCTTTTATCGCATTGTTATATTTCGAACCCTTGAATGGACTAATTTGAAAACAGTTGGATGATGACAAAATTATCAAAGATTGGCATTCCTTCTGTTGATTCAACAACGTACCAATAGTTCCTTGCTGTTGGGTAAGTAATTGAAACTTCGCCTTGGAATTGGAATGAAAGGGATTGATATTGGCGCGATCTAGCCCCTTATTGGGAATCAATCCCGAATCTGTTATATTATATCTTTTTCCGCTATATGAAAGAGTAGACTTGACTTTGACTAACTCAATTCTTATGAAATCACGAATTAGATCATTTGCCCTTACCTCAACAAAGGAGGCATAAACCTCTTTTTTGGAACCGTTTTGTTTTTGGTCC